TGCTTAATAATATTAGGATATTTAGTGCCGAGTTTTTTTTGTAAAATTTTTAGTAGGGGTTGTTAGGCCGGCGGTAGATTTTTATAATAAAAATTGATGCACATATATATATATATATAATGTGGGATGCCAATTTACATCGTAACTCGTTGGCCGATGCGTTCTTGAGTCCTCCTTGGTTTCGGGGTTTGACAAGGATAACAGGATTCGCCGAGCGTAGGGGGGTAGGGGGGTTTGTCGCGCAAAAACCAAAAAGGGGGCGTATATAAGGATTAGTTGAACAAGAGATGTATATGTTATGCACTTGAGTTAATAATATGTAATTCTTAAATTATGTCTTATAATAATTAATATATATTGTCACATACAAGGAATATGTTCCACCTTGATATACATTTGAGCTTGCACTTTGAGATGTAAGTGAAGAGGAAAAAAAAGGAGAACGTTATGCATATAAGAGAATGCTTGGCTTGGTGGGTAACGAGACATATGTACTACACCATTAATCAAATGCCAGTATAATTATCCGATAGGGGGATTATTACAATTGTGTACCTGAAATAGGAACCAGATGCCAGTAATAGTTCATATTGTGCTACCCCCACAGTTATTGCCCTTGATTCTATCATGCAGAATGTGTCTTTATACGACCGGTTGGTGGTCTCTTATTACATTAATATTCTTAAATACGATTATGGCTGTATAATTCAAGGAAAAATTTGAGGTCAAATTTTTGCGGGATAATATATTACCCGGGTTAAAATAATATTATTTTCTGAGTTTTAATAATGTGCTTTATGTATATCCTAATATTTAGTACTTGCTGTATGGTTAATATAATAATTTGGTGATAATACATATATGTATTAGCACATTGATGTGGTACCACACCATAAAGGGATGGTTTGTTCCCAGAAAATAGTTTAATTTAGAATTCTGGCTTTGGGAGCCAGGGGTGAGAGTTAAAATCTCTCTTTTTTGGGCACTAGGGAGGAATTTAACCTCCGATCTTCGGATTACAAGACCGATGCTTTTAGACTAAGCTACTAGGGCAAGCTCATTGTAGTGCTTTATTTTCTAATCATCCTGCTAGTGGTATAAAAATGAGGAATAATGCAAAGTACAATACGGATGCAATTTGTCCGATAATAATAAATGGGTGTTCTACTGGTATGCCTCCAATTCACGTTAAAATAATTATGTCTGCTACTAGGGTTCAGAATAAGAATTGGGTAATTGGGCGGAATGTTAGTCCTCGTTGTTTTGAGGTGTGTAATAGTGGCACAACTATTAACACTAGAATGGAGAATAGTAGTGCGAGGACGCCTCCAAGTTTATTTGGGATTGATCGTAGGATGGCGTAGGCAAATAAGAAGTATCATTCTGGTTTAATGTGGGGGGGAGTAACTAGGGGGTTGGCAGGGGTGAAGTTTTCTGGGTCTCCTAATAAGTTAGGGGAAAATAATGCTAGTAGTATTAGGGTAAATAGTATAATTACGAAGCCTAGGAGGTCTTTGTATGTGAAGTATGGGTGGAAAGAAATTTTGTCTGCGTCTGAGTTTAATCCAGTTGGGTTATTTGATCCTGTTTCGTGTAGGAATAGTAAGTGAAGAACGGTTGCAGCGGCAACAACAAATGGTAGTAGGAAGTGGAATGCGAAGAATCGTGTTAGTGTTGCGTTGTCTACTGAGAATCCACCTCAGATTCATTGGACTAACATATCTCCTATATATGGCACGGCAGATAGAAGGTTTGTAATTACTGTGGCGCCTCAAAAAGATATTTGTCCTCACGGCAGAACATAGCCGACAAAGGCTGTTATTATAACTAGCAGTAGGAGAATTACGCCGATGTTTCAGGTTTCTTTATAAAGATATGACCCGTAGTATAGGCCTCGGGCAATATGTATATAAATACAGATGAAGAAAAATGATGCTCCGTTAGCATGAATATTTCGGATTAGTCAGCCGTAATTAACGTCTCGGCAGATGTGGGCGACTGATGAGAATGCAGTTGAAATATCTGAAGTGTAGTGTATAGCTAGAAATAGGCCGGTTAGAATTTGGGTGATTAGGCATAGTCCTAGTAGAGACCCAAAGTTTCATCATGCTGAGATGTTAGATGGTGTTGGTAGGTCAACTAGTGCGTTGTTAGCGATTTTAATAAGGGGATGTGTTTTTCGTAGGCTTGCCATTAAAGTTCTTGTAGTTGAATAACAACGATGGTTCTTCAAGTCATTGGTCTCGGTTAAAGCCTGAGCAAGAATTATGACCTATTTTATGTTTTTATTACTGATAGCTTTGGTTGTAGGTTTGGTTGCTGTTGCTTCTAATCCGACGCCTTATTTTGCTGCTTTTGGTTTGGTAGTTGCAGCTGGGGTTGGGTGTGGGATTTTGGTCGGTCATGGAGGTTCTTTTTTGTCACTAGTTCTTTTTTTAATTTATTTAGGGGGGATGCTTGTAGTTTTTGCCTATTCGGCAGCCTTGGCTGCTGAGCCTTTTCCAGAGGCTTGGGGCAATCGTTCTGTGTTAGGTTATGTTTTAATTTATTTATTGGGGGTTAGTTTAGTGGCGGGATTTTTTTGAGGGGGTTGGTATGAGGGTTCGTGGGTGGTTGTGGATGGATTGAAGGAGTTTTCTGTCTTGCGTGGTGATATTAGTGGTGTGGCTGTAATATATTCGTGTGGCGGGGGTATATTAGTTATTTGTGCTTGGGTGTTGCTTTTGACTTTACTTGTTGTTTTAGAGCTTACTCGTGGTTTAAGTCGTGGGGCTCTTCGTGCGGTTTAAAGGAGAATTGGGATCGTGGCCAAGATTAGGGTTAGGAGGAAGATGGTTAGGTATGTTTTGATTATCCCACGTGTAATGTCGTTAATAGTTTTTGCCATTGCTGTTTGTGTTAATGCTAGACCTTTTGGCCCAATGGTTTCGAGTCATGTTTTGTCGAGTTGGGTGGCGGCAGATTGTCCTAGGGCAAGTTTGAGTTTTGGGAGGAGTCGGTGAATGGTTGTTGGGAAAAATCCTAGCATATTTGAGAAGTGGTGTGTGGAAATTATAGGGGTAATTTTTACTTGTTTGCTTGTTATATTGGCTAGTTCTGCGGCTGCGAGCAGGCCGGCGATTGTTACTGCAAGAGCTGCCATTTTTAGGGTAGTTGGTATTGTTATAATTGGTGTTTTTGTCGGCATGAAGTTTTGTGTAATGATAAGTCCTGCAATAATGCTTCCTCAGGCAAGTCGTTTAATAGAATTAATTACTAGTGGGTTGTTTTCGTTAATTGGGGAGAGTGGTAAAAATCGTGGGGTTCCCATGATTACAAAGTATACTAGTCGGAAGCTGTATACTGCGGTGAATGATGTGGCAATTAGTGTTAGGGTTAGGGCTCAGGCGTTTAGATAAGAGGTGTTTAGGGCTTCAATAATTGCATCTTTTGAGAAGAATCCTGCTAGGAAGGGGGTTCCTGTTAGGGCAAGGCTGCCAATTGTAAAGTAAGCTGAAGTGGCAGGCATAATATTGAATAGGCCTCCTATTTTTCGAATATCTTGTTCATCGTTTAGGCTGTGAATAATTGATCCGGAGCATAAGAATAGTATGGCCTTGAAGAAGGCGTGGGTGCAAATGTGGAGGAATGCTAGTTGCGGCTGGTTTAGCCCAATTGTAACTATTATTAGCCCAAGCTGACTTGATGTTGAAAAAGCTACAATTTTTTTGATATCATTTTGGGTTAGAGCACAGGTGGCTGTGAATAGTGAGGTTAGTGCTCCGAGACAGAGGCAGGTTGTTAGGGCCAGCTGGTTATTTTCTATGAGCGGATGAAGGCGGATTAGCAGAAAAATCCCTGCAACGACTATAGTACTTGAGTGGAGTAGGGCAGATACTGGTGTAGGGCCCTCCATGGCGGACGGTAGTCATGGGTGGAGGCCAAACTGGGCTGACTTTCCTGTTGCCGCCAGGGCAAGTCCTAATAGGGGGACTGTTATGTCGAAGTTTTTTGATAAGACAAAGATTTGTTGAATTTCTCAGGAGTTGAGGTTTATTGCGAATCAGGCTATAGTTATAATTAGTCCGATGTCTCCTACTCGATTATAAATGACAGCCTGAAGAGCTGCTGTATTAGCGTCTGCTCGCCCGTGTCATCATCCAATTAGGAGGAAAGATATAATTCCTACCCCTTCTCAGCCAATAAATAATTGGAATATGTTGTTAGCTGTAACTAAGATGATTATGGCTACTAGGAATGTGAGTAAGTATTTAAAGAATCGGTCAATGTTGGGGTCAGAGTGTATATACCATAGTGCAAATTCTAGGATTGATCAGGTAACATATAGGGCAATTGGAACAAAGATTAGGGAGTAGTGATCAAATTTAAAGCTAATATTGATGTCAAATGTTTGAGTATTTATTCATTGTCAATTTGTGATAATACCTTCTGTTTTCAGGTTTAGGAAAATTATGAGGGGTAGTAGGCTGACGAAAAATGCAGAGCTAACAGCGATTTTAGTTATTTTTGCCATGTTGAGGTTCTGTTGGTTGGGGTTTATTGTAGTAAATAGTGGATATATTAAAATAAAGAAGATTAGAAGGAGTGATGAATGTATAATTAATGTCATTTTAGCTCTCACTTGGGCTTGCACCAAGAGTTTTTGGTTCCTAAGACCAACGGATGGCTGTTATCCTTTGAAAGCGCAAGGAAGCCGTGGATTTTAACCACGGAGTGTAAGGATTAGCAGTGCTTACTATTTTCTGTTCTTCCTTGGTGAGTAAGGAGGTTTTAACTCCTGTCTTTAGAATCACAATCTAATATTTTGGTTAAAACTATACTTACAGTAACATCATCCTCATATGAGTTCTGGTTTCGCTACTAGTAGGATGACGGGGATTAGGTGTATGGTTATTAATAGGTGTTCTCGGGTGTGGAAGGGTTGAAGTCCTATAATGTGGTTGGGTGTTGGGCCTCGTTGTGACATAAGAAATATATATAGGGAGTAGCCGGCTGTGATTAGTGTTCCTAGGCCAGTAAGTAAAATTGTCCATGGGGATCAGTTGAATAGTGTTGTAATAATTATGAGTTCTCCTATTAGGTTGGGTAGAGGGGGAAGTGCTAAGTTGGCTAGATTGGCGGTGAATCACCATACTGCGGTTAGTGGAAAAATCATCTGTAGTCCTCGGGCGAGTATTATTGTTCGGCTATGGGTTCGTTCATATGCTGTGTTGGCTAGGCAAAATAGTGCTGAAGATACTAACCCGTGAGCAATTATTAAAATAATTGCCCCTGAAAATCCTCATGAGGTTTGGATTAGAATACCTCCTGCTACTAGTCCTATGTGACTTACAGATGAGTAGGCAATTAGTGATTTTAGGTCTGTTTGTCGAAGGCAGATTGATCCGGTTATAATGATTCCTCAGAGGGCTAGAATAATGAATGGGTAGGCTAGCTCTTTTGATAGGGGGTCTAGTGTTACTATTATACGCATCATTCCGTATCCGCCAAGTTTTAGTAGAACCGCTGCCAGTACTATTGATCCTGCTACGGGGGCTTCTACGTGTGCTTTTGGTAGCCACAGGTGCACTCCGTATAATGGTATCTTAACTAAAAATGCGATTAGGCAGCCAGCTCATCAAATTATATGGCCTCAAGAGTTGAGTTGAAGAGGCTGTGAGTATTGGAGTACTAGTATTGATAGTGTTCCTGTCGATTGTTGGAGAAGAAGTAGGGCAACTAAAAGTGGGAGCGACCCTGCTAGGGTGTAGAATAGAAAATAAGTCCCTGCATTAAGTCGTTCGGTTTGATTCCCTCAGCGGGTAATAATGATAAGGGTTGGGATAAGTGTAGCTTCAAACATAATATAAAACATAATGATTTCTGTGGCACCGAATGCTATAATTAGAAAGGTTTGTAGTGAGGTGAGAAGTGTAATGTAAGAGCGCTGTCGGCTAATTGGTTCAGGGTTGATATGATTTTGGCTAGCTAGAATTATAAGTGGAAGTAGTCAGCATGTTAGTACTAAAAGGGGGGTTGATAGCGGGTCTGTGGCCAGGTATATGTTAGAGGAGGTTCATCCGGCCTCTGAGGTTCATTTTAGTCATATTAAGCTAATGGAGGCAATTAGGAGACTGTGTGTGGTTGTGGTTGTTCATAGTCATTTAGGGGAGGTTAATCAAATTGTTGGAAATAGCATGATTGTGGGAATTAATACTTTTAGCATTGTAGAAGATTAAGATTTTGTAGTCGGTCGGTTCCGTGAGTGCGGGCAGTAGCAACTAGCAGTGCTAGGCCGGTGCTTGCTTCACAGGCAGAGAAGGCTAATAGTAATATAGGAGCCGTTGAGGATGCTGTTGATTCAAGTTGTAGTGTTCATAGGGCCAATGCAATAAATAGGGACAGTATTATTCCCTCTAAGCATAGTAGTGCGGAGAGTAAGTGAGTTCGATGGAGTGCTAGTCCTATTAAACCTAAGATGAATGCTGAGCTAAAGCTAAAGTGTACGGGTGTCATAAGGGGGCCGTGGAGTTAAACCACGATTTTCTGAGTCGAAGTCAGAGGTCTTGTTTTGGACTAGCCCCCTATTCTGCTCATTCTAGGCCGCCTTGAGTTCATTCGTACACTAATCCCAGGGTTAATAGAATTAGGACTGTTGTAGCTCAGAAGAGTGTTTCGGTGGGGTTGTGGAGTTGATCCCCTCAGGGTAGTGGGAGGAGAAGGGCAATCTCTAAGTCAAAGAGGAGAAACAGAATTGCTACTAGGAAGAAGCGCAGGGAAAATGGTAAGCGGGCAGAGCCTAGGGGGTCAAATCCGCACTCGTATGGTGATAATTTTTCTGCGTCGGGGTTTACTTGCGGGAGTCAAAAAGATACAACTGCTAGGACCAAGGACAGAGTTGTTGTAATAATTAAAATAGTTATGACTAAGTTCATTATCTTTCCTTGGGGTTTAACCAAGGCTGTGTGATTGGAAGTCACTTGTACTAACTTTAATACTAGAAAGATTATGAGCCTCATCAATAGATAGACACGTAGAGGAAGAGCCATACTACGTCAACAAAGTGTCAGTATCAGGCAGCGGCTTCAAAGCCGAAGTGGTGTTCAGATGTGAAGTGGTATTGGATTTGGCGTAGGAGACACACTGCGAGGAAGGTTGATCCAATAATAACGTGTAGTCCGTGGAAGCCTGTGGCTACAAAGAATGTTGAGCCATAGACTCCGTCTGCGATTGTGAATGGGGCTTCGTAGTATTCTATGGCTTGTAGTGCGGTGAAATAAAATCCTAATAAAATGGTTAGTGCTAGGGATTGAATGGCTTGTTTTCGTTCTCCCTCCATAATACTGTGGTGGGCCCATGTTACTGTGACTCCTGATGCTAGTAGTACGGCTGTGTTAAGGAGTGGGACTTCGAAGGGGTCTAGTGGAGTAATTCCTGTGGGGGGTCAGCATCCTCCTAATTCTGGGGTGGGTGCTAGGCTTGAGTGGTAGAAGGCTCAGAAAAATCCTAAGAAGAAGAACACTTCTGATGTAATAAATAGAATTATTCCGTATCGTAGCCCCTTTTGTACTGGGGGTGTGTGGTGGCCTTGAAAGGTCCCTTCTCGGATGATATCACGTCATCATTGGTATATGGTGAGAAGTGTAAGAATTAGTCCTAAGGTTATTAGTATTATTGAGTGGAAGTGGAATCAGGTTGCTAGGCCGGATGTTATTAGTAGGGCAGCGATAGCTCCGGTTAGTGGTCATGGGCTTGGGTCAACTATATGATAGGCATGTGCTTGGTGGGCCATTAAACGTTTTCTTGGAGGTATAGGCTTAAAAGAAGTACGAATACGTAAGCTTGAATTATTGCTACTGCAACTTCTAATAGTGTTAATATAAGGAGTACAGTAGCGGTCAGGATTGCTACTGTTGGCATTATTGGCAGAAGGACAAACACAGCTGTGGCGATAAGTTGGATTAGGAGATGGCCTGCGGTTAGGTTGGCTGTGAGTCGAACTCCTAGGGCTAGTGGTCGAATAAATAGGCTAATTGTTTCGATAATAATTAGTACGGGGATTAGTGGGATGGGTGTGCCTTCTGGTAAAAAGTGTCCTAAAGCGACTGTTGGTTGATTTCGTATTCCAATAATTACTGTGGCAAGTCATAGGGGCACGGCGAATCCTATGTTGAGGGACAGTTGTGTCGTGGGTGTAAAGGTGTAGGGTAGAAGGCCAAGTATATTGGTTGTAATTAAGAAAATTATTAATGAGGTTAATAATAATGCTCATTTATGTCCCCCTGTGTTCAGTGGTATTATTAGTTGATTAGTGAATCGATTGATAAACCACCCTTGGACTGTGGTGAGTCGATTGTTAACCCATCGAGACGAGGGGGTTGGATAGAGTACTCAGGGCAGTGCAATTGCGATGGCAATTAGTGGGACTCCTAGATATATTGGGCTTGCAAATTGGTCGAAGAAGCTTGTTATCATGGTCAGTGTCAGGATCCAGTTTTGTGTTTTTCAGTACTTACTGGAGTTGGTTTATTTGGTGAAATGTGATTTAAAACTTTAGTTGGGATAATGGCTAAGAAAAGTAATCAGGAGAATACTAGAATTGCGAATCAGGGGCCGGGGTTTAATTGTGGCATTTCACTAAGGGTGGTCTGGAGTCACCAATCTTTGGCTTAAAAGGCCAATGCTTTGTCCAATATTTAGCTTCTTAGTGAGGCGTCTTCTAGTATTAATGAGGATCAGCTTTCGAAGTGTTCTAGTGGTACTGCTTCAACTACAATTGGTATAAAGCTGTGATTGGCCCCGCAGATTTCAGAGCATTGTCCGTAGAACAGCCCTGGCCGCGAGGCGATGAAGGCGACTTGATTTAGTCGTCCTGGGACTGCGTCTATTTTTACACCCAGGGATGGAACAGCTCAGGAATGTAACACGTCTTCAGCGGACACCAGGACACGGATTGGGGATTCTATTGGGACAACTATTCGGTGGTCCGTTTCTAGGAGTCGGAATTGGCCAGGGGCAAGGTCTTGGGTTGGTACTATGTAAGAGTCAAACCCCAGGTCTTCATAGTCTGTGTATTCGTAGCTTCAGTATCATTGGTGTCCTATTGCTTTAATTGTTAAGTGGGGGTCGTTGATTTCGTCCATAAGGTATAGAATGCGTAAAGAGGGCAGGGCGATAAGTACTAAGATGACGGCCGGTAGGATAGTTCATACAATTTCGATTTCTTGAGAGTCTAAAATATATTTGTTAGTAAGTTTGGTTGATACCATTGCAATAATAATATATAATACTAATGTGCTAATTAGGAACACAATTATTAGTGCGTGGTCATGGAAGTGAAGAAGTTCTTCTATAACGGGTGATGCCGCGTCTTGAAATCCTAGTTGCGTTGGGTGTGCCATTAAGCTTTAGGCCTAAGACATGCGGGGGTTTAACCTACAATTTCACCTTGACAAGGTGGTGTAATTTACATTTTACTAATGTCTTAAGAAGGAAGTGACAGAGTGGTTATGTGGCTGGCTTGAAACCAGCATATGGGGGTTCAATTCCTCCCTTTCTCGTTAGTTTGATTGAATTTGAACAAATGCTGGTTCTTCGTATGTGTGGTAGGGAGGAGGGCAGCCGTGGAGTCATTCTACATTTGTTATTGTTAATTCTACAGATAGCACTTCTCGTTTGGCGGCAAAGGCTTCTCATAGGATAAATAGAAATATAATAACCGCCACTAAAGAAATTAGTGACCCGATGGATGATACTGTATTTCATAAGGCGTAGGCATCTGGGTAGTCAGAGTATCGTCGTGGTATGCCTGCTAGGCCTAGAAAGTGTTGTGGGAAGAATGTTAGGTTAACCCCAATAAACATAACTGCAAAGTGGATTTTTGTTCATGCGCTGTGGAGGGTGTATCCGGTTAACAGGGGGAATCAGTGCACGAAGGCTGCTATAATAGCGAATACAGCACCTATCGATAACACATAGTGGAAATGTGCTACTACATAATAAGTGTCATGAAGAACAATGTCCAGTGATGAGTTGGATAGTACAATTCCTGTGAGTCCGCCCACTGTGAATAGGAAAATGAACCCTAGAGCCCATAGTATGGGTGTTTCTCATTTAATTGATCCCCCGTGAAGTGTAGCTAGTCAGCTGAATACTTTTACACCTGTTGGGATTGCAATAATTATTGTTGCAGATGTAAAGTATGCACGAGTGTCTACGTCCATTCCGACGGTAAATATGTGATGGGCTCACACAATAAATCCTAAAAGGCCGATGGCCATCATTGCCCATACTATGCCCATGTAACCAAATGGTTCTTTTTTACCTGAGTAGTAGGCTACAACATGGGAAATAATTCCGAATCCTGGAAGAATAAGAATGTAGACTTCTGGGTGACCAAAGAATCAGAACAGGTGTTGGTAAAGGATTGGATCTCCTCCCCCTGCTGGGTCAAAAAATGTGGTATTGAGATTTCGGTCTGTCAGCAGTATTGTAATTCCGGCAGCTAAAACAGGTAGTGATAAAAGGAGTAGGACGGCGGTTACAAGCACGGATCAGACGAATAGGGGTGTTTGATATTGGGAGATGGCCGGGGGCTTCATGTTGATGATTGTGGTGATGAAGTTAATTGCCCCCAGGATTGATGAAACACCTGCCAGGTGAAGTGAAAAAATTGTTAAATCTACTGATGCCCCTGCGTGAGCTAGATTCCCTGCAAGGGGCGGGTATACTGTTCATCCTGTTCCGGCCCCGGCCTCAACACCAGAAGAAGCTAGTAATAGCAGAAATGATGGGGGTAGAAGTCAGAAGCTTATATTATTTATTCGCGGGAATGCTATGTCTGGGGCACCAATTATTAGTGGCACAAGTCAGTTTCCAAACCCTCCGATAAGAATGGGTATTACTATAAAGAAAATTATAACGAAGGCGTGGGCAGTGACGATAACATTATAAATTTGGTCGTCACCTAGAAGTGATCCGGGTTGGCTAAGCTCAGCTCGAATGAGAAGGCTTAAGGCAGTTCCCACTATTCCGGCTCAGGCACCAAATACGAGATAAAGGGTACCAATGTCTTTGTGGTTGGTAGAGAAGAATCAGCGCGTGATTGCCACAGGTAGGGTAGCCGAGCGTTTAGGCGGTGGGTTGTAGCCCCGAAGACAGAGGTTTAAGTCCTCTTCCTATCAGCCCCGTGGTGAAGAACACATCGGATTGCAAATCCTAAGACGTAGATTAATACTCTGCCGGGGCTTTCCCCGCCTTGTTGGCTGGGCGGCGGGGAAAGTAGATGGATGCTCGCTGGCTTGAGCGCTTAGCTGTTAACTAAGAGTTTGTAGGATCGAGGCCTTCTCATCTAGTAGGGCCTTAGCTTAATAAAAGTGCCTGGTTTGCAGTCAGGAGATGCGAGTTAGTTTCTTGTAGGTCTTAATCAGGGACTAGAAGATTTTCACTTCTACTTAGAGCTTTGAAGGTTCTTGGTCTTAATATTATCCTAAGTCCCTAGGGGATTAGTATTAGGATGGTTGGAGTTATTGGTAATAATCCTAGGGCGGCTGTGGTAGATAGGGCTAGAAGTAAAGAGGTTTGGGTTGTTTGAGTTCGTCACTGGGCGGTTGAGTTAGTTATATTGGGGGAGATGGTTAATGTTATTGCGTAGCATAGTCGTAAGTAAAAATACAGGCTGATTAGGGCGGCTAGGGCCATGACTGTGGCGGTGAGGGGGAGATCCTGCTTTGTTAGTTCTTGCAGGATTAGTCATTTTGGTATAAATCCTGTGAGTGGGGGTAGGCCTCCTAGTGAGAGTAAGACTAGGGCAGTTGTTGCTGTTAGGATGGGGCTTTTTGATCAGGTTGTTGCTAGTGTATTAATTTTGGTCGTTAATAGTATTTTCAAGGTTAAAAATGCTGCGGAGGTTATAATAATATATGTTCCTAGTGCGATTAAGGTGAGTTGTGGGGCGTACTGGATTACAATAATTATTCATCCTATATGTGCGATTGAAGAGTAGGCTAGGATTTTTCGTAGCTGGGTTTGATTTAGTCCTCCTCATCCCCCAATCAGTGTGGATGTAACCCCTAATAGTGTTAGTAGTGAGGAGTCAATGGTTTGTGCTGTTTGGATAATGAGTGCAAATGGGGCGAGTTTTTGTCAGGTGGATAAGATAAGTCCTGTTAATAGGTCTAATCCTTGTAGTACTTCTGGCATTCAGAAATGTATTGGTGCGAGCCCAATTTTTAATGCTAGAGCTGCTGTAAATATTGTGCTGGCGATGGGGCTTGATAGGTCGTTGATACTTCACTCTCCGGTTATTCAGGCATTTGTTGTGCTTGCAAACAGGATTATTGCTGCTGCGGTGGCTTGGGTTAGGAAGTATTTTGTAGTTGCTTCTACTGCACGGGGGTGATGGTGTTGTGCTATTAGAGGGGTGATTGCTAGTGTATTAATTTCTAGGCCTATTCAAGCTAGGAGTCAGTGAGAGCTAGCAAAGGTTAGGGTGGTTCCTAGTCCCAGACTAGATAATAGGACTGTAAGTACGTATGGGTTCATTGGCGGAGGAGGGATTTTAACCGTCATGTTCGGGGTATGGGCCCGAAAGCTTAATTGGCTGACCCCGCCCTAGAAAGTGGTGTAAAGGAAGCACCTAGAGTTTTGATCTCTTGAGTATGGGTTCGACTCCCTTCTTTTTAGGAACTGAGGGGGTTTTAACCTCTGTAATTCACTCTATCAAAGTGGTCCTTGGGCGCTCAGGCACAGTTCCTTGTTTATAGTTGTGGGGGAAGTCCTGCTAGGGCAATTGGTAGGGCGGTGTGTCATAATACGAAGGCAAGTGTGAGGGGGAGGAAGTTTTTTCATACTAGGTGTATTAGTTGATCGTATCGAAATCGTGGGTAGGAGGCTCGTACTCATAGGAATATAATGGACAGCAATGCAGCTTTAGTTATAAGGTTAACTGTGGTAAGTTCTGGAATGCTTGGGATGTGCGAGGCCCCTAAAAATAGGACAGCTGACAGGGTATTTATCAGAAGAATGTTAGCGTATTCGGCAAGGAAGAATAGTGCGAAGGGCCCCCCTGCATATTCTACGTTAAAGCCGGATACTAGTTCTGACTCTCCTTCTGTTAGGTCAAAGGGTGCTCGGTTTGTTTCGGCTAGTGTTGAGATATACCATATTGCGGCTAAAGGTCAGGCGGGGATAAGTAGTCAAACACTTTCTTGGGTGATGTTAAATGTTTGTAGTGTGTACCCTCCTGAGAAAATAATTACGGATAGAAGAATTAGTCCTAGGCTGACTTCGTATGAGATTGTTTGAGCTACGGCTCGTAAGGCCCCAATTAATGCGTATTTTGAGTTTGATGCTCAGCCTGACCCTAAAATCGAATATACTGCAAGGCTTGATAGGGCTAGGATAAATAGAATTCCTAGGTTGAGGTCGGTTACTGGGTGGGGTATGGGTATTGGTGCTCACAGGGTTATAGCTAGAGTTAGTGCAAGTACTGGGGTGGTTAAAAATAGAAACGGGGATGATGTAGATGGGCGGACGGGTTCTTTGGTGAAGAGTTTTAGGCCGTCGGCAATGGGTTGTAGTAGTCCATAGGGGCCTACTACGTTTGGTCCTTTTCGTAGTTGTATGTATCCTAGGACTTTTCGTTCAATGAGTGTTAGGAAGGCTACTGCTAGAAGTACTGGTACAATGTAGGCTAAGGGATTAATTAAGTGGGTAATTAGGGTGTTTAGCATAACTGGGAAGAGGATTTGAACCCCTGGTTAAAAGGGCTTAGGCCTTTCGCAATTTACCATGCTCTGCCACCCCAGTGTGTCCTTATTTTGGCCAGCTGGGGTTTTGGCCTCCCTTTATTTTATTTATTTGTTTTCATAAATTGGGGTGGGGCGTGCTTTAAGTATGGGCCCCTCTTTTCCGATCCTTTCGTACTAGGAAAAGTGGCGTTACAGATAGAAACTGACCTGGATTGCTCCGGTCTGAACTCAGATCACGTAGGACTTTAATCGTTGAACAAACGAACCCTTAATAGCGGCTGCACCATTAGGATGTCCTGATCCAACATCGAGGTCGTAAACCCCCTCGTCGATATGGACTCTGGGAGAGGATTGCGCTGTTATCCCTAGGGTAACTTGGTTCATTAATCGGTCTATATTAGCCGGATCATGCTTGGTCAGATGTTCTGTGGCTTAGAGATGTCTCTCTTGGTTTTAGGGGGTTTCCCCGGTCCATTTGGAGGCTTTTCTTTCCTCCGTGGTCGCCCCAACCGAAGGTAAAATTTCATGTTCACAAAGTTTTTACTTTTTATTGAGTTGCTTAGTGTGGTTGAGTTTTGTACCTTAAGCTCCAAAGGGTCTTCTCGTCTTGTATTATTATACCCGCTTCTGCACGGGTAGATCAATTTCACTGACTTGAAAGGGGAGACAGTTAAGCCCTCGTTTAGCCATTCATACAGGTCTTTATTTAAAAGACAAGTGATTGCGCTACCTTTGCACGGTTAGAATACCGCGGCCGTTGAACTTGTAGTCACTGGGCAGGCTGGACCTCCTATACTTGGTTGCGTTGCAGGAGGCGATGTTTTTGGTAAACAGGCGAGGCTTGTGTTTGCCGAGTTCCTTCCCTTTCTTTTAGTCTTTCCTTTAATAGCACTCCAGTGTGGGGGTAACGATAATTTAGTTGTGGGTTTTTCTTGGTCTTTTTGTAGCCCACATTGCTCTCTTGGGTTGAGTTCGTTAGTTGCCAATGGTTAGTCCGGTTTGGCTTACACTTGTGCTTGGAGAAGGGCGGGCCTTCTTGTTACTCATTTTAGCATAATTTCTTCCATGTGGGCATGGGTTAGCCTAATAATATTTAGGGGAATAAGATTTTTTATCAGAATAATAAATTTTCTTCTGTCTGAGCTTTAACGCTTTCTGTTTAGGTGGCTGCTTTTAGGCCCACTAGAACAGTATATTTTATATATTATGATCTTTATCCTCCTGGAAAGGTTGTGTCCTTTGTTAAAGGGGCTGTACCCCCTTTAACTAACTCTCGTGTGTTTCTCTTAGGTCTTATTTGGGTATATTTGATTTGGGGAATACGAGGCTGAACTTCTATTCATTTCTTAGGCAACCAGCTATCACCAGGTTCGGTAGGTCTGTCACTTCTACCCGGAGCTCTTCCCACTCTTTTGCCACAGAGACGGGTTGGCCCTTAATAGGCTGTCTCGGGGTAGCTCACCTGGTTTCGGGGTTTCAAACTAAAGGTCTCTTTGCTTGGGTAAACTGGCTAAATCATGATGCGAAAGGTACGAGCTTTAATCTTTGCTTTTTAGTGCTTATATGGGTTGTTTCATTTCTCTTTCAGCCTTCCCTTGCGGTACTATTTCTATCGCTTCAGTGGAACCTTTTCTGTCTCCCATACTCAGGTAAAAGAATGGTTTAGTTTTTGGTGTTAGGCTTATTTTGTTTTATTTATATTGTTTGGTTATTAAGTGGTTAAGCTAGCTGTTTGGCTCAGGGCGACCCGATTTGCACGGGTGTCTTCTCGGTGTAAGTGAGCTGCTTGGCTAACTCAGCCACGTCCTGGGTTTAATCCAAGTGCACCTTCCGGTACACTTACCGTGTTACGACTTATCTCCCCTTGTCGGTGCTATTATATTAGGTATGTTTGGTGCGTTTTGACCGGGGAGAGTGACGGGCGGTGTGTACGCGTCTCAGAGCCGGGTTCAAATGGACACTCTATTTCCTTTTTACTACTAAATCCTCCTTCAAGTACTATTTCATGGTGCATATTCGTGATATTCTATGTTAGAAAATGTAGCCCATTTCTTCCCACTTCATGCGCTACACCTCGACCTGACGTGTTGGGCTGTGCCCATTTTGCTTACTTTTGTTACCTTCACAGGGTAAGCTGACGACGGCGGTATATAGGCTGGGGTGGCTAGGAGTGGTGAGGTTAGACGGGGGTTATCGGTTCTAGAACAGGCTCCTCTAGGGGGGTCTGAGACACCGTCAGGTCCTTCGGGTTTCAAGCTAATGCTCGTAGTACCCTGGCGGGCATCTAATTGTAGTTGGATGTCTGGGTTTACGGCTGGGCATAGTGGGGTATCTAATCCCAGTTTGTTTCCCAGCTTTCGTGGGGTCAGGTAAATTTATTAAAGCTACTTTCGTGTTAGGGCTTCGGGCACCTAGGAGCGTATGACAGCCAAGGGGCCATTTGACTTTATTTTTGTCTGTCCTTAACCACCCTTTACGCCGTTGTAGTATCAACTGGGGTCTCTCGTCTAACCGCGGTGGCTGGCACGAGTTTTACCGGCCCTCTTAACACTAACTGAGTCAAGTTTTCACTTATGGCTCAATGTCTATCACTGCTGAATTCCCTTGGGGGTGTGGCTTGGCTTGGCGTCTTGGGCTAATGTTTGTGCCTGATGCCCGCTCCTCGTCCCCGGGCGGGGGATTGAGGGCATATTCACTGGGTTGCGGAGACTTGCATGTGTAAGTTGAGTTAGAGCTGATAGTAAGGTCGGGACCATGCCTTTGTGCATGCGGAGTTTCTTAGGACTCATCTTAGCATCTTCAGTGCTATGCTTTGTATTAAGCTACGCTAGC